TACCAAGGCTCAATCCAATTAAGTCCGTAGCGTCTACCAATTCCGCCATACCCCCCTTTTTTTTGCTTTGAGATTAGGATCTCATTATGATGTCTTTCAACTTTTTCTTATGCCGAAACTTTTGAATTCATTACATATAGATACTTTTTTTATTTCTTTGGTATCTTCTTTCATTTTTTTTAGCCCCATCCACATTTATTTAGTCTAATCAACAAAGATTCTATCATTTTTTTATTTGCAATTCAATATGGTTATATATATACATAACATATATATATTCTGCCTTTTATCATCTTTGTCGTAAATTTTAAGAAATAGTTGAACGATCGATTCTTTTTTTTTTTTTTACTTACATTAAAAGAAATTTATGATTATTATTGAAACTTAGAATTCTACAATGTGCAATGGAAAAAGATTTTAAGTCTACTTCGTAGATTTGAAATTCGAATAATTCTAAAAAATTCTATAATATTAGAAATAATTAGAAATCAAATAAAAAGACAAAAAGTGGAAAATAATAGCACGAGGTTGGAAAAAAAAAAAAAACAAGAATTTCAAATCAGATATAAGTTCACTAAAAAAAAAAGATTTCTGATCTAATTAAGATTTTCTTATTTAGAAACTTTATAAACTAATGAAATCAAAATTCGAAAGTCAATATATTTCTTTATTCTATTAATTTAATACTTTAATTAATTAAGGTTATGTTTTATTTATTTCATGATAGTCACTATTTATTTCAGCTATATTCTGTTTTAGAATATATAGAATATGATTAATTCTAAATAGATAAGGAAAAATATGAATAGAATAGTTACTTGATACGATCTAGTAGTTTAGTGAATTTGTATGCATGCGCTATTTTATTTAAGCCCGCTTAGCTCAGAGGTTAGAGCATCGCATTTGTAATGCGATGGTCATCGGTTCGATTCCGATAGCTGGCTTTTCCATATTTTTGCGTTTTTTTACATGATTTGAAATGTACTTTCAAAATCAAAGAAGATCGAAAAGACTTCTTCCGCCTTTTTCCAAGAGTTACCACGCCATTTATATATTTATATTATGTCATATAAACTTCCATATTCCATATAGGAATATATATTGGGTAAAAGGGTTAGATCTTTGCAAAATAAATCAAGAAAATAAAGGAAAATTTTTGTGATTTATTCGATTTATATATATTGTATATACAATAAAAAAAATCTGTATATTCAGAGAATATATCTTCTGAGTCTTTGTATTCCAATAGTTTATTGGAGTGGATTTCACGTCATTTATCATTATCATTTAGTTCAGTTTTAATTTTGTTTAGTTTTGTACAATTTCAATAAAAAAAGGAGTCTTTATGTCACGTTACCGAGGGCCTCGTTTTAAAAAAATACGCCGTCTGGGGGCTTTACCGGGACTAACTAGTAAAAGACCTAGGGCAGGAGGCGATCTTCGAAACCAATCACGCTCCGGAAAAAAATCTCAATATCGTATTCGTTTAGAAGAAAAACAAAAATTGCGTTTTCATTATGGTCTTACAGAACGCCAATTACTTAAATATGTTCGTATCGCCGGAAAAGCCAAGGGGTCAACAGGTCAAGTTTTATTACAATTACTTGAAATGCGTTTAGATAACATCCTTTTTCGATTGGGTATGGCTTTGACTATTCCTCAAGCGCGCCAATTAGTTAACCATGGACATATTTTAGTTAATGGTCGTATAGTTGATATACCAAGTTATCGCTGCAAACCCCGAGATATTATTACAGTGAAGGATGAACAAAACTCTAGAACTTTGGTTCAAAATCTTCTTGATTCATCGGCCCCCGAGGAATTACCAAACCATCTGACTCTTCACACATTCCAATATGAAGGGTTAGTCAATCAAATAATAGATAGGAAATGCGTAGGTTTGAAAATAAATGAATTGCTTGTCGTAGAATATTACTCTCGACAGACTTAATAAACCTAAGTTAAGTAAAAAAAATAACTAAAAACAAGAGTTCGGCCAACCCCCCCTTTGCCCTATTTTTTGATTAAAAAGGCACAAGATCAAGATAAGGGGTTTTGTCGGGGAATCTTTTTCCTATTCATGTACCATAGATTGGTAGGGAGGTTTGGATCCCTTGTTTGCTCTTCCCAACATTTTCCATATCAAAGAACTGTCGATTTTATATCTATTCTTTTTTATGTGATTTGATACATTACGGCCAATCACGTAAGATTTGTGAATTAGTTGAAAGTACGGAAAGAGAGGGATTCGAACCCTCGGTAAACAAAAGTCTACATAACAGTTCCAATGTTACGCCTTCAACCACTCGGCCATCTCTCCGACATCAGGATTATGACTGAGTACCTGGGTGAATAGCGAGTTATTCGTTGTTTTTTAGATTATGGTTAATAGATACTTTTTTTTGACCAGAAAAGTTGGAAGTAGATCGAAGGTTTTTTTATTTTAATGAGTTCGCTTTTATGTTAGTTCGTACTACACAATTCCTTTGTTGGTGAGACAATTTTCTCACAAAAGGAAATAAAAAGAGTTATAGAATGGATTATTACCTATGCCAAGATCGCGTATAAATGGAAATTTTATTGATAAAACCTTTACAATTGTAGCTGATATCTTATTACGAGTCATTCCGACAACTTCCGGAGAAAAAGAGGCATTTACTTATTACAGAGATGGTGCGATTTGATTATCATTCTTTTTTTTATTTCTCGCCGATTTGGAATAGAAAGAAAAACGAGTATTGAAAAAAATCTACGCTTTTGAAGGTGAAGTTTATAATAGAAAAAAAGCAATCCCTTCTGTCATGTATCCACGATTAATGCAGCCTTAGATGCTTCAATTGTGAATTCTAGTATTGAGCAAAAGGTTTTTACCTATGGTTCCCGTATTACAGATCAATCCTACTACACTAATACAATATACGAATAGGAGGCAGAGGGGAAGAAGCACTACGCCGAGAAATCAACAACACGAAAACTTTCTTCAAAATAATTCCTTTTCTTTCTTCTTCTTCTTTGGGATTGGGACTAATTAAAATGGTTGGAACAATAAACATCCATCTCGTTCGTACTTTGGATACCCGTATAACCATTGAAGACTGTTGAAGTGACTAATTCCTGGAAATTGAGGGGCGTTGAGAACAAAGCAATTTTTAGAGTTTCCTTTTTTATTTTTATCTAGCATGAACCCACTTGGTAGTAAGAAAAGATCTTTTGCAAGAAGGTTGGCTAGGGATTTCTTGTAAAAACATTAGCCCCGCTTAGTTCATAATGACATCAAATTTTTCCATTTATTATTTTCATTATGCACCTAAAGGAGGAGCCGTATGAGATGAAAATCTCACATACGGTTCTGAAACGGAGAATTCGTTAAAGCGAATGACGACCGTAACGGATGTCGGCTCAATCTGAAGGAAATTATGCGGAAGCATTACAGAATTATTATGAAGCTATGCGACTAGAAATTGACCCCTATGATCGAAGTTATATACTCTATAATATAGGCCTTATCCACACAAGTAATGGGGAACATACCAAAGCTTTAGAATATTATTTTCGGGCATTAGAACGCAACCCCTTTTTACCACAAGCTTTTAATAATATGGCTGTGATCTGTCATTACGTGCGACTATCTCCACTATAGAAAAAAACGAACAGCTAGTCATAGTCAATGAAATACTAGAAACATAAAAAAGGGCTTTCTACATAAGCATCGTCCAAAACGATTTTTTATCAGCTGTAGCAACAAAATAAACTTCATAGATCGAAATATGAAGTGAAGACTAGATATGCCTAAATACTTTCTTTCTATGGATAAAAAAAGATCTAATTGATAGAGGAAGCACCGTAAAGATCAATTGGAAAGGTTTTGGACCGATCCAACAAGAGCTGTTTATTTATATCATAATATGAGATAAATCTTAGGAATCTACTTATGTAATAAAGTGGATCCCCTAAGGTATTGAGCAGCGGTGTAGCATCAGATCCTAAAGACAGTAAGTCTTTTTCTTTTTTATGAAGTATGAAAAAAAGTCTTTTTCAAAGATTCTATATAAATTTTTATATGAAAGCGGGATAGTTACCTTTCAGAAAATTCTATTATATAATAATATCTAATAACAGTGTAACAGTGGACATGCCTTTTTTTTCTGAAGGTAGGAGAAAAGATAAAACTTATTATATTAATTAATATATTAATTAAATCAAAATCAAAGTTTGAAACTCATGTAATTACTCTCTTTTGTTTAATCCAAGAAAAACCTAATATCTATAAGAAATCTCATTCAATTAAACATTTAATTAGATATTGATATTCATTTAATTAGATATTGATATTAAAGTTAAAGTCGGTAGGTTAAAGTTAAAAAACTGGTACACCAAAACAAAAGAGTTGGTTGTCGAGCCGTATGAGGTAAGAAACTCTCAAGTACGGTTCTCAGGGAGGGAACTGACCCGCCTATTCCGACCGTGGAGAACAGGCCATTCAACAAGGAGATTCTGAAATGGCGGAGGCTTGGTTCGCTCAAGCTGCTGAGTATTGGAAACAGGCTATAACGCTTACGCCTGGTAATTATATTGAAGCACAGAATTGGTTGACGATCACGAGGCGCTTCGAATAAGAATTTTTCCTTTGTTTCTTTTTTTTTTTTTTTCTATATTCTATATATATATCTTTAATTCTTTTTAAAATTAATCGTTTTTTCGTTTCTTGGCCCTCTCGGTCAAATAAAACGGATCCTTTTTTTCTATCAGAAGAACCAAACAAAGAAACAAATTTCATTATAGCCTTTTCTCAAATCATTCTATTTCATCTGGTATTCTCTAGGGGTAAGAATATGAGAATATCTATATATATCCAGTTTTTTCTCTTTTTTTCTTTTCGGCTATTAAATCAAATAAAACCAATAAAAGAGAAAAAGAGATTTGAAAATTACTAAATATTAATACTCGACTGTTTCTTAATAATGACTAATAAGATAATGACTAATAAGCGTTTATTTAAA